GCAAGAAAGTTCTATGGAAAAATGGCGGTTCCATTCGATGTTGTTTAATGGGGAGTTAGAATACAGGTGTAGGCTAAGTAAATCAATGGACAGCCTCGGTCCTTTTGAAAATACCAGTGTAAGTGAAGATCCAATTATAAATGATATGGATAAAGACATTTTAAATTGTAATGACAAGTCTAATTACAGTAATGTTGATCATTTAGTCAGCGACAGATACATTCGTAATTTCATATCTGCTGACACTTTTTTCGTTAGGGATAGTAATAGGGACAGCTATTCCATATATTTTGATATTGAAAATAAAAATTTTGAGATTGACAACGACCGTTCTTTTCTAAGTGAACTAAAAAGTTCTTTTTATAATTATCAGACTTCTAGTTATATAAATAATGCACCTAAAAGTAACGATACTCGCCACGATCGTTACGTGTATGATACTAATTCTCATTATATTTGGAATAATCACATTAATAGTTGCATTGACAGTTATCTTCGTTCTCAAATTTGTATTGATAGTTATATTTTAAGCAATAGTGACAATTACAGTGACAGCTACATTTATAGTTACATTTGTAGCGAAAGCGTAAATAGTAGTAAAAGCGAGAGTTCCAGTATAAAAACTAGCACAGATGGTAGTGATTTTACTATAAGTTCTAATAATTTAAATGTAACTCAAAAATACAGGCATTTGTGGATTCAATGCGAAAATTGTTATGGATTAAATTATAAAAAATTTTTAAAATCAAAAATGAATATTTGTGAACAGTGTGGATGTCATTTGAAAATGAGTAGTTTCGATAGAATCGAACTTTCGATTGATCCCGGTACTTGGGATCCTATGAACGAAGACATGGTCTCTCTGGATCCCATTGAATTTCATTCGGAGGAGGAACCTTATAAAGATCGTATTGATTCTTATCAAAAAAATACAGGATTAACTGAGGCCGTTCAAACAGGCACAGGCCAACTAAATGGTATTCCCGTAGCAATTGGAGTTATGGATTTTCAGTTTATGGGGGGTAGTATGGGATCTGTAGTGGGCGAAAAAATCACACGTTTGGCCGAGTATGCTACCAATAAATTTTTACCTCTTATTATAGTGTGTGCTTCCGGAGGAGCACGCATGCAAGAAGGAAGTTTGAGCTTGATGCAAATGGCTAAAATATCTTCTGCTTTATATGATTATCAATCAAATAAAAAGTTATTTTATGTATCAATCCTTACATCCCCTACCACAGGTGGGGTGACGGCCAGTTTTGGTATGTTGGGAGATATCATTATCGCCGAACCCAATGCTTACATTGCATTTGCGGGTAAAAGAGTAATTGAACAAACATTGAATAAGACAGTACCCGAGGATTCACAAGTGGCTGAATATTTATTCCATAAGGGCTTATTCGATCCAATCGTACCACGTAATCCTTTAAAGGGCGTTCTGAGTGAGTTATTTCGGCTACATGCTTTCTTTCCTTTGAATCAAAATTAGATCAAGTAGAGCCTTAGAGTCTTAATTTAATAAGAGTATTTAATAAGAGTATTAATTTATTAAAACTTAATAAAATTTTTTATGTGTGGTGATCAAGTAGTTATTTAATTTATAGGAATCAAAGTAAAAATACGAAGAATGGATTTTTTCTTTGGTAACATAAGATTAAATTGTAGAAAGAACCATCCAGATCATCTTTTTATCGATATTCCTGGTTACTAACCAGGAAATCCCGATTAAACAAAATAAAAGAGTTAATTCTTTCTTCCGTGAAATTGGTTAACAAGGTCTTGCATCTTTCTATATCTCCCGAAAATCACCCCCCACTAAAAATCCTTTTTGTTGGATCGTATTATTATAATGAATTCTTTGAGAATTTCTAATAAATCCTTTTTTTAGTAAATTTTATAAAATTTTTAAATTTATAAGACAAGAACAAGATAATAACTAATAATACGAATAATATAAAGGGTGGATTATCATACATATATTTCATGTAGAAACATGTAGAAAGATTTATAGGTCCATTTATTTACATATTTATTGGATTTTATTAATTAATATATATTTATTAAAACATATACTTATATACTCCCTATTAAGTATATATACTCACTTAGGTATACTTAGTATAATATAACAATTATATATGAATTATAATATATCTTTATAACAATATAAGGATAAGGTTAAAATATTAATATAAAACAATAAATATAACAATAAATAACAGGTACAAATATTAAATCGAGGTACCCATTCTATGATAACTCTCAACAGCTTCCCCTCAATTTTTGTTCCTTTAGTGGGCTTAGTATTTCCGGCAATTGCAATGGCTTCTTTATCTCTTTATGTTCAAAAAAACAAGATTTTTTAGATACAATAAGGACAAATCTTTTTTTTTCAAGACTTACTTGGATCATAACACGGATATCTATTTAGTAGAATATGGTATAACATGTGGCTTCCTTCGGGCATAAGCTCTTATGTATGTATAAACATGATATTATGGGTAAATGAATTATAACTATTTTCAAATGGATCGGGATCGGGGAGAATTTCTGAAATGTAAAGTCAATATATCTATATGTATTATGTATTCGGAAATCATATATCATATGAAAGGGATGTTATTATTTTAGTTTGGATCTAAGAAATTAGATGAATTACCCCTAAACGTTCACATCATAATAGTGCTGGTTGATGAGAGTTACTTCGGAAACAAAAAAAAGTAAAATAAAATTTATTTTTGTTATTCTCCCAATTCCAATAAAATGCAACTAGGTCTAGTTATAGTATGAGTTGGCGATCAGAACGTATATGGATAGAACTTATAGCGGGGTCTCGAAAAACAAGTAATTTCTGCTGGGCCTTTATTCTTTTTTTAGGTTCATTAGGGTTTTTATTGGTTGGAACGTCCAGTTATTTTGGTAGGAATTTTATATCTTTATTTCCTTCTCAGCAAATAATTTTTTTTCCACAAGGGATCGTGATGTCTTTCTATGGGATCGCAGGTCTTTTTATTAGCTCCTATTTGTGGTGCACAATTTCGTGGAATGTAGGTAGTGGTTATGATCGATTCGATATAAAAGAGGGCATAGTGTGTATTTTTCGTTGGGGATTTCCTGGAAAAAATCGTCGCATATTCCTCCGATTCCTTATGAAAGACATTCAGTCCATCAGAATAGAAATTAAAGAAGGTATTTATGCTCGTCGTGTCCTTTATATGGAAATCAAAGGCCAGGGGGCCATTCCCTTGACTCGTACTGATGAGAATTTGACTCCACGAGAAATTGAGCAAAAAGCTGCTGAATTGGCCTATTTCTTGCGTGTACCAATTGAAGTATTTTGAAAAAAGGAACTGAAGAATTAATACTTTGCAAGAGAGAAAAAACTCAAGAATCCTCGTTTTTTTATATAGCATAACTTAACTGAAGTTTCTTCAGAACGCTTATTCGAGCCAAAGCAAACGTATACGAAATAATTCTAAAACAAAATTTTTTGTGTCCACAATTTTTTTTATGCGTATGTAAACCCACTTAACTCAATTCAGTAACAAATCTAAATAATAGATTCATCATATATTAAAACAAAAACATTTTATAATAAATCATAATATAATAAAGTAAAAGTAAAGAATTTTTTTTTTAGAAATATTTGATATTTTGATAGAACGGGAGTTCTTTCGTCTCGCAATCCAACTACTATTAATTTGAAGTGGGCTTTTTCTTATTCTATTTCTGTATTCTTTCTAAATTCAAGGACTAACCACTGTACTGAATCACAAAAAAAATCGGAAATAGATTCATGGGCTCGATAACTTGTAATAGAACTTATGCTTGATAGAAATATTAGTATCGTATAGAGTCGACGAAGGAGGTGCGTTCAGTAAAAATTTTAAAATTCACAGACGAAAAAATGGCAAAAAAGAAAGTATTCATTTCCCTTCTATATCTTGCATCTATAGTATTTTTGCCTTGGTGGATCTCTCTCTCATTTAATAAAAGTCTGGAATCTTGGGTTACTAATTGGTGGAATACTAGGCAATCCGAAATTTTTTTGAATGATATTCAAGAAAAGAGTATTCTAAAAAAATTCATAGACTTAGAGGAACTCCTACGTTTGGACGAAATGTTAAAGGAATACCCGGAAGCACATTTACAAAAGCCTCGCATCGAAATCTACAAAGAAACGATCCAATTGATCAAGATGCACAATGAGGATCGCACGCATACAATTTTACACTTCTCGACAAATATAATCTGTTTCGTTATTCTAAGCGGTTATTCTATTCTAGGTAATGAAGAACTTGTTATTCTTAACTCTTGGGTTCAAGAATTCCTATATAACTTAAGCGACACAATAAAAGCCTTTTCTATTCTTTTATTAACTGATTTATGTATAGGATTCCATTCGCCCCACGGTTGGGAACTAATGATTGGCTCTGTCTACAAAGATTTTGGATTTGCTCATAATGATCAAATTATATCCGGTCTTGTTTCTACTTTTCCAGTCATTTTAGATACAATTTTTAAATATTGGATCTTTCGTTATTTAAATCGTGTATCTCCTTCACTTGTAGTGATTTATCATTCAATGAATGACTGAAAAATGATCGAACGATCCAATTATAATATTTGTTACTTTGTAGATAAGCAAAACATTCAAAACTGTACTTATTCTTTCTACCCATCCAAGGGATTCCTCCAATATTCCAGTAAAATTATTTATATTTAAGTAAATAGCAAAATTATAGATAGGGAACTATACTAGCGACCTGCCTAATTTTATTGTATAAATTTTCGGGATCAATGATTGGACCATGCAAACTAAAAATACCTTTTTTTGGATAAAGAAAGAGATTACTCGATCCATTTCCGTATCGCTCATGATATATATAATAACCCAGGCACCCCTTTCAAATGCATATCCCATTTTTGCACAGCAGGGTTATGAAAATCCACGAGAAGCGACTGGCCGTATTGTATGTGCCAATTGCCATTTAGCTAAT